ATTCACCATCGTTACCAACTAGAATATATCAAATCAAATAAAAATGAATATCATTATATTATTCCAACAGCTTTATTTGATATAAAATTATGATTCCTAATTACTGTGGCATGGATACGTAAAAGCAAAATCTTGTGGAAAGAGCAAAAAAAAAAATTCTATTGCGTATCAATTTGTAATACGTGAATAACAAAATATGGATTAAGGCCCTTAGATCTATTTCCTTCGTCGAAAAGGTACAGAATTGTCTAAACCCCTTTTCTTGTTATGTTCGTTAGGTTCAAGTCTGACGAGAATAATATTCTACGACTAACAACTCATTTATTTTTAAACCGATCCATTTATTATCTATTATTTGATTTACTAAGCCTTTATATTGGAATGAGTCAATAGTCAAATGGTTTGGCACTCCTTCCTGAGGAGATGAAGCAATATAATTTTGAATCAGAGCTTTTGATCTTTGTTTATCCTTCGTAGTAATAATATCTCGGGGTTTGCAACGATAACTTGGTATATCCACTATATGACCATTAACTAAAATATGTCTATGGTTAACTAATTGCCTGGCTCCAGGAATGGTCGAAGCCATACCCAATCGAAAAAGGATATTATCCAACCGCATCTCAAGTAGTTGTAGTAAAACCTGGCCTGTTGACCCTTTGGCTTTTCCAGCGATATGCACATATCTAAGTAATTGTCGCTCTGTCAGACCATAATGAAAACGCAATTTCTGTTTTTCTTCTAAACGAATACGATATTGCGATCTTTTCCCGGAACGCAATGGGTTTTTAAGATCACTTCCGGATCTAGGTCTTTTATTAGTTAATCCCGGTAAAGCCCCCAGACGGCGTATTTTTTTGAAACGAGGTCCTCGATAACGAGACATAAAGTAAAGACTCCTTTTTATTTTATTGAAATTTCATTCATTTTACAGAAGAAATCAAAATTAAGACTGAACTAAAGAATAACCAAAGCAAAGCGAAATCTATATAGAATGAAATGTATTGTGTTAATATCCAGATTTTTTGTTGTATATATATATATATATAGAAAGAAGATTAAGGCTCTGTTTTATGATTTATTATATATATAAAATATAAATCTAATTGGATCTAATCAACTTTTTTTTTAGAATTACCACGACATAATAGATTAGTGACTCAACGTTTGTAGAAATAGAGATGAGAGATTCTCAATTATGAAAAAATCGATAGAGAAAAAAGCCGGCTATCGGACTCGAACCGATGACCATCGCATTACAAATGCGATGCTCTAACCTCTGAGCTAAGCGGGCTCACATAACAGAAATAATGCATAGGAATTCAAGAGACTACTAGATCCTCACTATTAGCTGTAAAGTTCGTATGAACTATATATATATATTTAATATAAACTATTTAATATAAACTATATATTATATATTCTAGTTCATAATTCTATCCATAACATAATATAACTAATAAAAAAATATAAAATTAATAGGCAAATTAATATTAATAATATATTTAATAAATAAATAGAATAATATGACTAAATAAAATTCTATTCTAATAATGTAACAGATCTAATAATGTAACAGAAATAAAATATCTGACTAATTTCAATTTTATTATTATACATAATAATTATTGATGATATACATTTACATTGCTGTTATTTTTTTATATTTAGCATATTTCGAATTTACATTATTTATCTTAATTTAATATATATATTTAATATATATTTTTTACATTCCATTCTATAATAAACTCTAATAAATTCGAAATATACATTTACATTGCTGTTATTTTTTTATTTTTATAATAATTTATAATAATAAGATATTGAAAATACCAAAAAATTTGAATTCCTTTTTTAGATTTGAGAATAGTTATAACAAATAAGGTTAATTATATTCATATTATAGCGGATCAGTCCTAAGAAAAGTATAAAATAAGGATAAAGATACAACAATAAAAATTATAATCAGACATTCCTCTTTTTTCGTTCGAAAAAGGATGAAGATAGGACAAAAAAAACAATAAGGAAGAATATCGACCCTTCCAGTATTCCAAAGCACACTCTAAAAATAAAAGGGGAGGGAGACGTATATATATGTGGTATATACCTCTCTATATTGAATTGTGGATACATCAATGATAGAATAATTTCTGATTGAAACAAAGATGATTCATACAATAGAGGTGTAACGAGAGGGGATAGCAAAAAAAATAAAATAGGCATACACAATTTTTTAATATAGGAATCATTATATAATGAACTCAATGGTTCCAAGATAAATGAAAAAGTTGGGTAAAATTACAACTGGATCCTTGTCTAAAAGGGGGATATGGCGAAATTGGTAGACGCTACGGACTTGATTGGATTGAGCCTTAGTATGGAAACCTGCTAAGTGAAAACTTCCAAATTCAGAGAAACCCTGGAACTAAAAATGGGCAATCCTGAGCCAAATCTTTATTTTTTGAAAAACAAGGGTTTAAAAAAGAGAATAAAAAAG